GCCCGCGTAGCTTAATTAAAGCACAGCACTGAAGATGCTGAGATGAGCCCTAAAAAGCCCCGTGAGCACAAAGGTTTGGTCCCTGCCTTACAGTCAATTGTAGCTAAATTTACACATGCAAGTATCCGCGCCCCAGTGAAAATGCCCTTGCATTCTCCACACAGAGAACAAGGAGCCGGTATCAGGCACCACCTACGCCCATGACACCTTGCTCTGCCACACCCTCAAGGGAACTCAGCAGTGATAAACTTTGAATATAAGCGAAAGCTTGAATCGGTTATAGCTAACAGAGTCGGTCAATCTCGTGCCAGCCGCCGCGGTTATACGAAAGACTCGAACTGACAGAAATCGGCGTAAAGAGTGATTAAGGAAGACACAGCCCAGAGCCAAATAGCCACTAAGCCGTCGCACGCACAAGCAAGCTAGAAGAACTTTACTAAAGTAGCCCTGCCACCCCTGAACTCACGATAGCTAGGAAACAAACTGGGATTAGATACCCCACTATGCCTAGCCTCAAACTATGACTCAATACAAAACACCATCCGCCCGGGAACTACGAGCCCCAGCTTAAAACCCAAAGGACTTGGCGGTGCCCCACCCACCTAGAGGAGCCTGTTCTATAATCGATAACCCCCGCTTAACCTCACCACTTCTTGCCAATACCGCCTATATACCACCGTCGCCAGCCCACCCCGTGAGGGAAATAGTAGGCACAATGATAAGTCACCAAAACGTCAGGTCAAGGTGTAGCGTATGAAGTGGGAAGAAATGGGCTACATTCTCTAACCTAGAGCACACGAAAAATCATATGAAATTAGATCAGAAGGAGGATTTAGTAGTAAAAAGAAACAATAGTGTTCTTTTTAAGTTGGCCCTGGGGCGCGCACACACCGCCCGTCACCCTCTTCAACTAATAAAACACGATTTATAAAACATAAAACAAACACAAGAAGAGGTAAGTCGTAACATGGTAAGTATACCGGAAGGTGTGCTTGGAATTACAAGATGTAGCTTAATAAAGCAATTCGCTTACACCGAATAGATGCCCGCTGAAACCGGACCATTTTGTAGCCATAATTCTAGTTCAACTACACCCCACACCACAAGTTATAATAAACTAAAACATTACCTAACTTTAGTAAAGGCGATAGAACAAAAAATAGGAACAATAAATAAAGTACCGCAAGGGAACGATGAAATAGAAATGAAAAAACTCATTAAAGCATAAAAAAGCAAAGACCCCCCCTTGTACCTTTTGCATCATGGTCTAACAAGTCAATCCAAGCAAAAAGAATTTCAGCTTGTTCCCCCGAAACTAAGCGAGCTACTCCTGGACAGCTCCGAGAGCAAACCCGTCTCTGTGGCAAAAGAGTGGAAAGATCCACGAGTAGTGGTGATAGACCTAACGAGCTTAGTGATAGCTGGTTGCCCGAGAAAAGAACATAAATTCTGCCTTAAAACTCAGACACCATCAAAGTGCACCCCAGCTTTAAGAGTTATTCAAACGAGGTACAGCTCGTTTGAAACAGGAAACAACCTAACACCTAGGTAAAGATTACACTTTTTTAAGGTCTTGACAAAGTTGGCCTAAAAGCAGCCACCTTGTAAGAAAGCGTCACAGCTCAAACAAACTACCACACTAATACCTATAACTTCTTCTTACCCTACCAAACTATCGAGCCCATTTATATTATTATAAAAAAGTTTATGTTAGGACTAGTAACAAGAAACGAACTTCTCTTAATGCAAGTGTACATCAGATTGAACCAATCACTGATAATTACCGGCCCATCGCTAAGGGGAATGTAACAACCCTTCAAGAAAACCATACACAAACAACCGTTAAACTTACACAAGAGCATCTCAAGAAAGATTAAAAGGTGCGGAAGGAACTCGGCAAACACGAACTTCGCCTGTTTACCAAAAACATCGCCTCTTGCAACCCACATATAAGAGGTAACGCCTGCCCAGTGACCATGTGTTCAACGGCCGCGGTATTCTGACCGTGCAAAGGTAGCGTAATCACTTGTCTTTTAAATAAAGACTAGTATGAATGGCATCACGAGAGTTCAACTGTCTCCCCCACCCAATCAGTGAAACTGATCTCCCCGTGCAGAAGCGGGGATAAAACCATAAGACGAGAAGACCCCATGGAGCTTTAAACTAAAGGCACTAGCTCTTAATTTACCCCAAGGACAAAACATCAAACCAGTTAAAGTGACCTGTCGTTTTCGGTTGGGGCGACCACGGAGAAGAACAAATCCTCCGAGATGAAAGGGTAAACCCTTAGCCAAGACCCACAATTCTAAGCAATAGAACATCTAACGCACCGATCCAATCAAATTGATCAACGAACCAAGTTACCCTGGGGATAACAGCGCAATCTATTTTCAGAGTTCATATCGACAAATAGGTTTACGACCTCGATGTTGGATCAGGGCCTCCTAGCGGTGCAGCCGCTGCTAAGGGTTCGTTTGTTCAACGATTAAAGCCCTACGTGATCTGAGTTCAGACCGGAGTAATCCAGGTCAATTTCTATCTATGCAAGAATTTTCCTAGTACGAAAGGACCAGAAAAATGTGGCCACTACCCCCCTATGCCACACTCCAAACTAATGTAGACAACTTAATTAAATAGGAGCTTGCAACCAAGCGCAAGATTAGCATTTGTTAGTGTGGCAGAGCCCGGTAAATGCAAAAGACCTAAGCCCTTTGACCCAGGGGTTCAATTCCCCTCACTAACTATGTTTATTATTCTCACCCACCTTGTTAATTTTCTGCTATACATCATCCCAGTTCTTTTAGCCGTAGCCTTTCTAACACTAGTCGAACGCAAAGTGTTGGGGTACATACAGCTCCGAAAAGGTCCAAATATTGTTGGCCCAACCGGCATTCTTCAACCTATCGCCGATGGGTTAAAACTGTTCTTAAAAGAACCAGTCCGCCCATCTACCTCCTCTCAACTACTATTTATAATTACACCAACTATAGCCCTTACCCTAGCCCTATTCATCTGAACCCCCCTACCTATGCCATTTTCACTAGTAGAAATTAATCTTAGCATCTTATTTATTCTAGCCATCTCGAGTCTGACTGTTTACTCTATCCTAGGATCTGGCTGAGCCTCAAATTCAAAATACGCCCTCATCGGAGCCTTACGAGCCGTCGCCCAAACTATTTCTTACGAAGTGACACTAGCACTAATCCTTTTATGCCTGATCATATTTACAGGCAACTTCACCCTCTCTAGCTTTAATGTGTCCCAAGAGTGAATTTGACTGATCGCCCCTGGATGACCCATGGCCATAATATGGTACATCTCAACATTAGCTGAAACAAATCGAGCCCCATTTGACCTTACTGAGGGAGAATCTGAACTGGTCTCCGGCTTCAACGTAGAGTATGCAGGAGGACCATTTGCCCTCTTTTTTTTAGCAGAGTACGCCAACATCCTCATAATAAACACCTTATCCACCATCCTTTTCTTGGGTTCTTATTACCTTATTTTACAATCCCCACTTATTCTCATAATTAAAGCTACCGCATTATCAATGCTTTTCCTTTGAGTTCGAGCCTCTTACCCGCGGTTTCGATACGACCAACTTATGCATCTTGTATGAAAAAATTTCCTCCCAATTACCCTCGCCCTAACAATCTGACATATTGCCCTCCCAATCTCAACTGCAGGCCTCCCCCCACAAATTTAGGAAATGTGCCCGAAAGCCAAGGATCACTTTGATAGAGTGAAACATAGGGGTTCAAACCCCCTCATTTCCTTAGAAAGATAGGAATTGAACCTACCCCTGAGAGATCAAAACTCTCTGTACTCCCACTATACTTCTTCCTAGTAAAGTCAGCTAAAAAAGCTTTTGGGCCCATACCCCAAACATGTTGGTTAAACCCCCTCCTTTACTAATGAGCCCTTTAGTATTATCCACCCTTGTGTCAAGCCTAGCCCTGGGAACTATAATCACAGCATCTAGCCACCACTGACTCTTAGCCTGAATAGGTCTTGAAATTAATACACTGGCAATTATTCCTCTTATAGCCAAAATACACCACCCCCGAGCAATTGAGGCCACAACAAAATATTTTATTACGCAAGCCGCCGCATCGGCCGTGATCCTATTCTCCAGCATCACTAACGCATGAACCACAGGAGAATGAGACATCATAAATCTAACCTCGGACCTATCAACTACAACCCTACTAATAGCTATCCTAATGAAACTCGGAGTCGCACCATTCCATTTTTGACTTCCAGAAGTTCTGCAAGGTATTGACCTAACAACAGGACTTATCCTATCCACATGGCAAAAACTAGCCCCAATAATTCTTCTCATCCAAGTCTCCCATAATTTGAACCCTCAGCTCCTGTTCACTGCGGGCATCATCTCTACAGTAGTAGGAGGATGAGGAGGACTAAATCAAACGCAACTCCGAAAGATCATAGCCTATTCATCAATCGCCCACCTCGGCTGAATAATAGCAGCTCTAACTATTTCTCCTGAACTCGCTACCCTTAACTTAATTATTTACATCACCATAACCACAGCCATGTTCTTATCACTAAAAACGCTTTCATCTACTAAAATCTCAACCCTATCCTCATCCTGACAAAAAACACCAACACTAGCCGCCATATCAACATTTACCCTCCTCTCAATAGGCGGACTTCCCCCGTTAACAGGGGTCATACCCAAGTGGCTCATTCTCCAGGAAATAACAAAACAGAGTGCCACAATTTTGGCCACTATAATAGCCCTCTCAGCGCTACTAAGCCTATTTTTTTATATCCGACTCACTTATACCATAACACTCACAACACACCCCAACACGGCCCCATCCACCCAACTATGACGCTTTTCAACCGCACAGCCTAAACTCCTTCTAACAACATCAACAATGGCCTCAATCGCCCTACTCCCATCCACACCCCTCTTAATCTCCATCATATTATAGAAACTTAGGATAATTAGACCAAAAGCCTTCAAAGCTTTTAGCAGGAGTTAAACTCTCCTAGTTTCTGTTAAGACTTGCAGGACTTTATCCAACATCACCTGAATGCAACTCAGACACTTTTATTAAGCTAAAGCCTTTCTAGAAAGACGGGCCTCGATCCCGTAAAAGTTTAGTTAACAGCTAAAAGCCCTATCCAGCGAGCTTCATTCTACTTCTCCCGCCTGTTAAAGACGGGAGAAGCCCCGGCGAGTTTTATCTCGCTTCTTGAGATTTGCAATCTCATGTGTAATACACCACGGGACTTGGTAGGAAGAGGACTTTAACCCCTGTTTGCGGAGCTACAAGCCGCCGCCTAACCCTCGGCCATTCTACCTGTGGCAATCACACGTTGACTCTTTTCGACAAATCACAAAGATATCGGCACCCTATATTTAGTCTTTGGTGCCTGAGCCGGAATGGTTGGAACTGCTCTCAGCTTGCTAATTCGAGCAGAGCTAAGCCAGCCTGGAACCTTGCTTGGAGACGACCAGATTTATAATGTAATCGTTACCGCCCACGCCTTCGTAATAATCTTCTTTATAGTTATACCCATCATGATCGGCGGATTTGGTAACTGACTAGTTCCACTAATAATTGGAGCCCCAGACATAGCCTTCCCTCGAATAAACAACATAAGCTTTTGACTTCTTCCCCCCTCGTTCCTACTACTTTTAGCATCATCAGGTGTGGAGGCGGGAGCCGGGACGGGTTGAACTGTCTATCCGCCATTGGCAGGAAACTTGGCCCACGCCGGAGCATCAGTAGACTTAACCATTTTTTCTTTACACCTTGCCGGAGTGTCCTCAATTCTAGGCGCTATTAATTTTATTACAACAACAATCAACATAAAACCACCAGCAATATCACAATACCAAACGCCATTATTTGTGTGATCCGTGCTAATTACAGCTATTCTCTTACTCCTCTCGCTTCCCGTTCTTGCTGCAGGAATCACCATACTTCTCACGGACCGCAATTTAAATACAACCTTTTTCGACCCTGCCGGGGGAGGAGACCCTGTACTGTATCAACACTTATTCTGATTCTTTGGTCACCCAGAGGTTTATATTCTCATTTTACCCGGCTTTGGCATGATTTCACATATTGTAACATACTATTCTGGCAAAAAAGAGCCATTTGGCTATATGGGCATAGTCTGAGCCATGATATCTATCGGCCTACTAGGTTTTATTGTCTGAGCCCACCACATATTTACAGTAGACCTAAATGTAGACACTCGAGCCTACTTTACCTCAGCAACAATAATTATTGCAATTCCAACAGGCGTGAAAGTTTTCAGTTGATTAGCCACAATGCACGGAGGCACAATTAAATGAGACGCAGCCATATTATGGGCATTAGGCTTCATTTTCCTGTTCACAGTTGGGGGTTTAACCGGCATTGTTCTTGCCAACTCCTCATTAGACATTGTTCTTCATGATACTTACTACGTCGTAGCCCACTTCCACTATGTCTTATCAATGGGGGCCGTATTCGCTATCATGGGCGGATTTGTCCACTGATTCCCCCTATTCACCGGGTACACCCTCCACGAGACTTGAACAAAAATCCACTTCGGCGTAATATTTGCAGGAGTAAACTTAACATTCTTCCCCCAACACTTCCTAGGGTTAGCCGGAATACCTCGACGTTACTCTGACTACCCTGATGCATACACCCTTTGAAACACAGTCTCGTCAGTGGGCTCTCTAATTTCTCTTGTAGCCGTAATTATGATAATATTTATCATCTGAGAAGCATTCTCAACAAAACGGGAGGTCCTTCTCACCGAACTAACTTCAACTAATATTGAGTGACTTCACGGCTGCCCTCCCCCCTACCACACATTTGAAGAACCAGCATTTGTTCAAACACCATACCGGGCTTAACGAGAAGGGAAGGAATCGAACCCCCATCAACTGATTTCAAGTCAGCCACATAACCGCTCTGTCACCTTCTTAATAAGATATTAGTAAATAATTATACTGCCTTGTCAAGGCAAAGTTGTAGGTTAAACCCCTGCATATCTTAACATGGCCCACCCAACACAGCTAGGATTTCAAGATGCAGCATCACCCATTATAGAAGAACTCTTACACTTTCACGACCACGCACTAATAGCCGTATTTTTAATCAGTACACTAGTTCTTTATATTATTACTACAATAATAACAACAAAATTAACTAACACTAACGCAATAGACGCCCAAGAAATTGAAATGGTTTGAACGATTATGCCAGCAATTATCCTCATTGTCATTGCCCTTCCGTCACTTCGTATTCTTTACCTAATGGATGAAATCAGTGACCCACACCTAACAGTTAAGGCCATCGGCCATCAATGATACTGAAGCTATGAGTTTACCAATTATGAAGACCTCTCATTTGACTCCTACATAGTTCCAACTCAAGACTTATCTCCCGGGCAGTTTCGCCTTTTAGAGGTGGACAATCGTATAGTTGTCCCTATAGAGTCCCCAACCCGAATACTAATTACGGCAGAGGACGTTTTACACTCATGAGCCGTCCCAGCATTAGGAATTAAAACAGACGCTATTCCAGGTCGACTAAACCAAACATCTTTCATTGCCACCCGCCCAGGTGTTTTTTATGGTCAATGTTCTGAAATCTGCGGAGCTAATCACAGTTTTATACCAATTGTAGTTGAAGCCGTCCCCTTGAAAACTTTTGAAAACTGATCTTCATCAATACTAGAAACCTCACTAAGAAGCTAATATAGAATAGCAACAGCCTTTTAAGCTGTAGATAGGTGGCCCTAATCACCCTTAGTGAAATGCCACAACTCAACCCAAGCCCATGATTTGCTATCCTAATATTCTCATGACTGATTCTCCTCACAGTTTACCCTCAAAAAGTTACAAAGCACTTATCAACAAACGAGCCCGCTACTCAGAATACAGAAAAATCTAAACCAACCCCATGAACCTGACCATGAACCTAAGCTTCTTTGATCAATTTATGAGCCCACTTTTTCTTGGTATTCCTTTAATCGCAATTGCAATTTTAATACCTAGCCTTCTGCTTCCAACCCCGTCAAACCGATGAGTCAACAACCGCCTTATTACACTACAAACATGATTCATTAACAATTTTACAAAACAAATCTTCTCTCCTATCAACTTAGGGGGCCATAAGTGAGCCTTAATGTTGGCCTCCCTAATATTGTTCCTGATTTCAATAAACCTTCTCGGATTACTCCCATACACATTCACCCCAACAACACAATTATCCCTCAACATAGGACTGGCCGTCCCACTATGACTGGCCACAGTGCTAATTGGTCTACGAAACCAACCAACCGCAGCCTTAGGACACCTTCTCCCAGAAGGCACCCCCACCCCCCTAATCCCAATCCTCATTATTATCGAAACAATTAGTCTTTTTATCCGCCCTCTCGCCCTGGGAGTGCGACTTACAGCCAACCTCACAGCAGGACACCTTCTTATTCAACTGATTGCCACAGCAGCCTTTGTACTTCTCCCTATTATACCAACGGTATCAATTATTACATCAATTATTCTCTTCCTTCTAACTATTCTAGAAATTGCAGTAGCTATAATTCAAGCTTACGTATTCGTACTCTTACTAAGCCTTTACTTACAAGAAAACGTTTAACTAATGGCCCACCAAGCACACGCCTATCACATAGTAGACCCCAGCCCTTGACCACTCACAGGAGCAGTAGCAGCCCTTCTTCTCACCTCCGGACTCGCTACATGATTCCACTTTAATTCTCTAAGCCTTCTTTACCTTGGTCTGATTATTATAATTTTAACGATATTCCAATGATGACGAGATGTGATTCGTGAGGGCACATTTCAAGGCCACCACACCCCGCCTGTTCAAAAAGGCCTGCGTTACGGCATAATCTTATTCATCACATCAGAGGTCTTCTTTTTTATTGGCTTTTTCTGAGCCTTTTACAACTCAAGCCTAGCCCCAACACTTGAGCTAGGAGAGTGCTGACCACCTGCAGGAATCACCCCTCTTAACCCATTTGAGGTGCCACTATTAAACACCGCGGTCCTGCTTGCCTCCGGAGTCACTGTTACATGAGCCCACCACAGCATTATACAAGGTAACCGCAAAGAAGCCATTCAATCACTTGGTCTAACAATTATTCTTGGCCTCTATTTTACGGCCCTTCAAGCAATAGAGTATTACGAAGCACCCTTTACAATTGCTGACGGAGTTTACGGATCAACATTCTTTGTTGCCACAGGCTTCCATGGCCTTCATGTTATTATTGGCTCTCTATTTTTAGCAGTATGCCTGATTCGACAAATTCAATTCCACTTTACTTCAAAACACCACTTTGGATTTGAGGCAGCCGCCTGATATTGACATTTCGTAGATGTCGTATGACTTTTCCTCTACGTTTCCATCTATTGATGAGGCTCATATTTTCTTAGTATTAATGCCAGTACAAGTGACTTCCAATCACATAGCCTCGGTTAAACCCCGGGAGAAAATAATGATTTATATTATCTTACTAACTGCATCCGCAGTTACTACACTGCTAGCCCTTGTTAGCTTCTGATTACCACAAATTTCGCCTGACACAGAAAAACTGTCACCCTACGAGTGCGGTTTTGACCCACTAGGCTCTGCCCGTCTACCATTTTCAATACGATTTTTTCTTGTCGCTATTCTATTCCTCCTGTTCGACCTGGAAATTGCCCTTCTACTACCAACCCCCTGGGCAATTCAACTAGACTCTCCTATACTCACAATCTTCTGATCATTTTTAATTTTAACCCTTCTGACCCTTGGGCTCATTTACGAGTGATTACAAGGCGGATTAGAGTGAGCAGAGTGGGTAACTAGTCCAAACAAGACAGCTGATTTCGGCTCAACAAATTGTGGTTCAAACCCACAGTCACCCTATGACTCTCACACACTTCAGCTTTTGTAGCGCATTCATCCTAGGCCTAACAGGACTAGCCTTTCACCGAACCCACCTTTTGTCGGCCTTATTGTGCTTGGAGGGGATAATACTGTCCCTCTTCCTGGGACTCTCACTTTGATCTGCCCAAATATCATCTGTGTCATTTTCTCTAGCCCCTATACTCATTCTCACGTTCTCCGCTTGCGAGGCAGGCACAGGACTAGCTCTTCTGGTTGCCACAACACGAACCCATGGCACAGACAACCTTCGTAACCTAAACCTCCTGCAATGCTAAAAATTATTATTCCATCTCTCATGCTAATCCCACTGATCTGATTTTCCCCTTCAAAATGAGTTTGAACACTCTCCACCATTCATAGCCTAATTATTGCCTTATTTAGTTTAATATGATTTTCCAGCCCAACAGAAACCGCCCACTTTACAACCCACATTCTGTCAATCGACCAGCTATCTTCCCCGCTACTAATCTTGTCCTGCTGGCTACTCCCAATCATAATTATTGCAAGTCAGAACCACTTAGCAACAGAACCCTTAAATCGACAACGAACCTATATCACCACACTAACCTCACTACAAATCGCCCTTATTGTAGCCTTTTCTGCCACAGAACTTATTTTATTTTACATTACATTTGAAATTACACTTATCCCAACGCTTATATTAATCACACGTTGAGGGAATCAAGCAGAACGCCTAAACGCTGGTATTTATTTCTTGTTCTACACACTGATAGGGTCCCTGCCCCTTCTAGTTGCCCTACTATCCCTACAAAACTCCGAGGGGACCCTATCTACACTACTAATGCAACTTAATACCCCCATTATACTCACCTCCTGAGCTAACAAGGCCTGATGACTAGCCTGTTTAATCGCATTTATAGTTAAAATACCACTATATGGGGGCCACCTCTGATTACCCAAAGCCCACGTAGAAGCACCAATTGCCGGCTCCATGGTCTTGGCCGCAATCCTTCTTAAACTCGGAGGTTACGGCATCATACGAATTTCTATACTTCTGCCCACCTCAATGAACAATTTAGCATACCCATTTATCATTCTCGCCCTTTGAGGGGTAATTATAACTAGTTCCATCTGTTTACGTCAAACAGACTTGAAATCAATAATTGCATACTCATCAGTAAGTCACATGGGCCTAGTAATTGCCGCAGCAATAATTCAGACACCATGAAGCTTTAGCGGTGCAATTGTTTTAATAGTAGCCCATGGACTTGTTTCCTCCGCCCTATTCTGCCTGGCCAACACAAACTATGAACGGACTCACAGCCGAACACTTTTACTCTCCCGAGGCATACAAATTATCCTCCCGCTAATAGGGGCCTGATGATTACTATCCAACCTCGCAAATATAGCTCTTCCCCCATCTCCAAATCTTATAGGAGAGCTATCTGTCATAGTCGCCATATTCGATTGATCTGGCTGAACTATTCTGCTCACAGGCTCAGGCACCCTGCTCACTGCAGCCTATTCTCTATATATGTTTTTGATGACTCAACGAGGCCCCACCCCACAACATCTTACAGCCCTCAACCCAACTCACACCCGTGAACACACCTTGATACTACTCCACCTTCTCCCAATCGCACCACTAATCATAAATCCCTCCTTGATTTGAGGAACCTTTTCATGTAGCTATAGTTTAGCAAAACACTAGATTGTGATTCTAGAATCAGAAGTTAAACCCTTCTTATCTACCGAATAAGGTTGGAACACCAAGAACTGCTAATTACTTGTCCCCGTGGTTCAATTCCACGGCTTCTTCGGCTTTTAAAGGAAAAAAGTCGATCCGTTGGTCTTAGGAACCAGAGACTCTTGGTGCAACTCCAAGTAAAAGCTATGAATCTTTCACTTGTCTTTAGCTCTTCTCTACTGCTAACAATCACCACCTTATTACTTCCAATCCTTCTTAGTCTTTTGCTAAAACAACCGACAGCCCATCTTACAAAGTCCAGCGTAAAAACTGCATTCTTTATTAGCCTAATCCCCTTATTTATTTTCCTCGACCAAGGCACAGAATCAATTGTCACCAACTTCCACTGAATCAACCTTAACACATATGACATTAACATAAGCTTTAAATTTGACCTATACTCCACAGTATTCATCCCCATTGCTCTTTTTGTAACATGGTCCATTCTAGAGTTTGCAATCTGGTACATATCCGCCGACCCTTTAATAGACCGACTCTTCAAGTATCTATTAACCTTTCTAGTAACAATACTCATTCTTGTTACAGCCAACAATCTCTTCCAACTATTTATCGGCTGAGAAGGGGTTGGGATCATATCATTCCTGCTGATTGGATGATGATACTCACGCGCAGACGCTAACACCGCAGCCTTACAAGCAGTAATCTATAATCGAGTGGGCGACATTGGTCTAATCCTAAGTATAGCCTGACTCTCAGTTCACCTAAACTCATGAGAACTTCATCAGATTTTTGTTCTACAGAACAATGACATAACCCTCCCTATTCTGGGGTTTATTCTAGCAGCAACAGGTAAATCAGCTCAATTTGGCCTACACCCCTGACTCCCTGCCGCAATAGAAGGACCCACCCCTGTATCAGCCCTACTTCACTCTAGCACCATAGTGGTAGCTGGGATCTTTCTACTAATCCGCGTTCACCCCATTATTGAAAATAACCAACTTATGTTAACTACCTGTCTTTGCCTTGGCGCTTTAACAACACTATTTACAGCAGCATGCGCCCTCACACAAAATGACATCAAAAAAATTGTTGCTTTTTCAACATCAAGTCAACTTGGTCTTATAATGGTAACCATCGGACTTAACTGCCCGCAATTAGCCTTCCTACACATCTGCACCCATGCTTTTTTTAAAGCCATACTCTTTCTGTGCTCTGGCTCCATCATTCATAGTTTAAATGATGAGCAAGATATTCGAAAAATAGGCGGACTTCAACATTCACTCCCAGTCACAACGACCTGTCTTACAATTGGAAGTCTTGCTTTAATAGGCACACCATTCCTAGCCGGATTCTTTTCTAAAGACGCAATTATTGAAGCACTCAATACCTCCCCCGCTAACTCCTGAGCACTCGTCTTAACTATCCTTGCCACCTCATTCACAGCAATCTACAGCTTTCGTATTATCTACTTCGCCTCAATAAATCATCCGCGCTCACTACCTCTCTCCCCGATTAATGAGAATAACCCCTTAATCTCCAACCCAATTAAACGCCTTGCTTGAGGAAGCATCATTGCCGGACTCATCTTAACATCTAACTTAACCCCTATCAAAACACCAGTAATGACTATACCTTTTTTAGCCAAAATAGCAGCATTACTCGTCACCATTATTGGCCTCATCATCGCATTTGACCTCTCGAACATGACCACGAAACAACCAAAAGCCCCATCCCATATTCACTCCTTTTCTAACCTCTTAGGATTTTTCCCAAACATTATACACCGAGCACTACCAAAAATCTCCTTGAACACAGGACAAACCATCTCCACACACCTGCTCGATGTAAGTTGATATGAAAAAGTAGGCCCTAAAGGAATTGCCGACCAACAACTGCCAATAATCAAAACCACTACAAATATACAACAAGGCCTAATTAAAACCTACTTAACAATCTTTCTTCTAACGACCGCGGCAGCCGTCATGCTTATCTAACTGCACGAAGCCCACCTCGATAATGCCCACGAGTTAATTCTAAGACAACAAATAAAGTCAGCAATAAAATTCAACCCCCAACGGCTAATATTGATCCACCCGACGAATATATCAGGGAGACTCCAACCAAATCGCCACGAACAACCACTGCCTCACCGCCAAACAGAAACTCACTAAAAGTTAAACCCCCCACCACATAATACCCTATAGTGACTAGTAACAGGTACACCAAGATGTACCCAACAACAGATCAACTCCCCCACGCCTCAGGATACGGCTCAGCAGTTAGAGCCGCAGAATAAGCAAATACTACTAACATCCCACCCAAATAAATTAAAAATAAAACTAAGGACAAAAACGAGGCCCCAAAATTAACAATTACACAACACCCAGCACCAGCAGCCATTACCAACCCCAAAGCCGCATAATAGGGGGAGGGATTAGAAGCAACCGCCACCAATCCTAAAACCAAGCCCACTAAAAAAAAAGACACTAAGTAGATCATAGTTCTTACCTGGATTCTAACCAAGACCAGAGGTCTGAAAAACCTCCGTTGTCTTTCAACTATAAAAACCCCCTAATGGCACCCAACCTCCGAAAATCTCACCCTTTAGTAAAAATCATTAACGGGTCCTTCATCGACCTCCCCGCCCCATCCAATATTTCAGCATGATGAAACTTTGGCTCTTTACTAGGCATTTGCCTCATTATTCAAATCCTCACTGGTCTCTTCCTAGCAATACACTACACCGCTGATACCACAATAGCATTCTCATCAGTCGCTCATATCTGCCGAGACGTCAACTACGGCTGACTAATCCGCAACCTTCATGCAAACGGAGCTTCTTTTTTCTTTATCTGCATCTACTTCCACATCGGACGCGGCATTTATTATGGGTCATTCCTATTTAAAGAGACCTGAAATATCGGGGTAATCTTGTTGTTTTTAGTAATAGCAACCGCCTTTGTCGGCTATGTCCTCCCATGAGGTCAAATATCATTCTGAGGAGCAACAGTCATTACTAACCTCTTATCAGCCATCCCCTATGTCGGCACAACACTAGTCCAATGAATTTGAGGCGGATTTTCAGTTGACAACGCCACTCTGACTCGATTTTTCGCCTTTCACTTCCTACTTCCATTTGTCATTGCCGGGGCTGCCATCCTTCACCTCCTCTTCCTCCACGAAACAGGATCAAGTAACCCAACCGGACTAAACTCAAATACAGATAAAATCCCATTTCACCCTTACTTCTCATACAAAGATCTCCTTGGCTTCCTGATCATGTTGACAATACTAGCCCTTCTCGCCATATTCTCCCCCAACCTTTTAGGGGACCCAGACAACTTCACCCCGGCCAACCCACTAGTCACACCCCCCCACATCAAACCCGAGTGATACTTTTTATTCGCTTATGCAATCCTCCGATCCATCCCGAACAAACTTGGAGGCGTATTAGCACTAGTCTTTTCAATTCTAATCCTCGCCCTTCTACCTTTTCTTCACACAGCCAAACAACGTAGCCTGATATTCCGACCAATCACCCAAATTATCTTCTGATCGCTAATTGCGGACACCCTAATTTTAACATGAATTGGAGGACAGCCAGTCGAAGAACCTTTCATCCTCATTGGGCAGGTAGCCTCATTAATCTACTTTCTCATTTTCTTAATTCTTCTCCCAATGTCGGGATGGCTAGAAAATAAACTGCTAAGCTGATGTCAACGTAGCTTAACGAAAGCACCGGTCTTGTAAACCGAAGAGTGAAGGTTCACCCCATCCTTTGACACACACTATTGGCAGTTGTTGGTAATCGAAACAAGAGGACTTAAACCCCCACTATCGACCCCCAAAGCCGACGTTCTTCTTAAACTATGTTTCGTATACACGACAGCACAGGACTATCTATGTATAATTGAGCATTCATCTCTATTCCTCATGAATATCCATACTATATATTTATACTAATGTATTAGGACTATCTATGTATAATTGAGCATTCATCTCTATTCCTCATGAATATCCATACTATATATTTATACTAATGTATTAGGACTATCTATGTATAATTGAGCATTCATCTCTATTCCTCATGAATATCCATACTATATATTTATACTAATGTATTAGGACTATCTATGTATAATTGAGCATTCATCTCTTTTCCTCATGAATATCCATACTATATATTTATACTAATGTATTAGGACTATCTATGTATAATTGAGCATTCATCTCTTTTCCTCATGAATATCCATACTATATATTTATACTAATGTATTAGGACTATCTATGTATAATTGAGCATTCATCTCTTTTCCTCATGAATATCCATACTATATATTTATACTAATGTATTAGGACTATCTATGTATAATTGAGCATTCATCTCTTTTCCTCATGAATATCCATACTATATATTTATACTAATGTATTAGGACTATCTATGTATAATTGAGCATTCATCTCTTTTCCTCATGAATATCCATACTATATATTTATACTAATGTATTAGGACTATCTATGTATAATTGAGCATTCATCTCTTTTCCTCATGAATATCCATACTATATATTTATACTAATGTATTAGGACTATCTATGTATAATTGAGCATTCATCTCTTTTCCTCATGAATATCCACACTATAGATTTATACTAATGTATTAGGACTATCTATGTATAATTGAGCATTCATCTCTTTTCCTCATGAATATCCATACTATATATTTATACTAATGTATTAGGACTATCTATGTATAATTGAGCATTCATCTCTTTTCCTCATGAATATCCACACATAATGATATATTAATGAATTAGGACTTACTTTATATTGACTGAACATTAAATTGTCCTTTACATGAATTTTCTCAACAACAATTCAAAGTAATGTTTACATCACAATAAACGTAAAATAGAGCCAACTAGTTATAACCACTTGAATATCCTTTAATCTGACATGTAAAACCGAGTGATAACCTAGAAACATAAAATTACTAAATAAGCATACAAGAAAATACGAGTACAACTATCAGGACTATTATACATCGCCTAATCAACAAATCGATGCGTACGCCCATGACATAAATTCGAGCAGTTACAATACTTAAAACATGAATGTGTTTTTCCACATACATCGGTTAATTTTACAACTTAAGATTGAGCATTAGTGAGAGCAGCATAACTATCTCTTCCCACATTCTTGCATGAACTAATACGAATAATAAGATCCAAATAACTGAAGAACTACCAAGCTTGTATTAACACTAAAAAATAAGAATACTTCATATTAATTAACACACGTATATCCCTGCAAACTATTTCTACGTCTAGTTTTATAGAGATTTGCTATGCTTGTGTTCCTAGATGGCCCATGCTGAAGCCTAACTGATCTCAGGTGTTTGGACCTAATGCGCTTTCTAAGGAGCATGGAGTGAAGAGTGGCAGTCCTCACTTTTCAAAAGTCCACTGACGGATGTGAATCTATGGACCCTTCCCGCAACGTAGCTACGATTGCTCTTTAAAAAGCCTCCCTCCTATGCTTGTGTTCCTAGATGGCCCATGATGAAGCCTAACTGAGATAAATAGCCCTTGTGGTTTTTTTTTGGGGATCCTTTCCTCAACATCTCTCAGTGGGTCCAAGCAAACATTTCGGCTGGGACATCTCAATGCTCGTGTCCAGGATCACCAACTTAAATGTATGATGCCCATGCTATTAATGCTAGATGGACATAAAATGCCTGTCCGATATGAAATTTTACCCTAAATTTATCTCCCCCCGGCTCTAAATCCCTGTCATATCAAAAAATCACCAAAAAATCATCAAAAATTGCGCATTTTTAAATATTTTAAAAACCCATACGCCGGATTTTTGGCGTTAAACCCCCCTACCCCCCATGAGGAACCAGCAGCTCGGCATCTCCCGTCAAACCCCGAAACCGGGATGCAAGAAACTACTGTAATTAACTCACGCTGTAGATTTTGGACTGTTCGATGGTCCGCACCAACCCACCTGTATAAACAGCACGCATGCTTAATATTTATAGCAGGAACTCCAGGACGCATAATTTGTGAAAACCTGGTGTATACATGTATGTGTAATTTTTTTAGCAGGAACTCCAGGACGCATAATTTGTGAAAACCTGGTGTATACATGTAGGTGTAATTTTTTTAGGCAGGAACTCCAGAGCATGTAGATGTGTGAAAACTCTGGATGTATATATGTATGTAATTTATAACGGCGTTCAACTGC